CGGAATATCCTTTTGGTCCTCCTCGAAAAACACCTTCCTTTTTTGAACCCATTTTGAAAGAGATAGACTATAAAGTCAAAATCAGAAAATTGAATTTTAGAGTTCAAAGAATTTTAAAAAAAATAAAAAAGACAGAAGAAAAAGCATTTTTGTTTGTAAAACGAATAAAAAAAGAACTTTTTAAAGGAAAGAAAATTCCAGTATTTAGATCGAGAGAATTTATACCCAGAGAAATATATGAATCAAGTAAAACTCAAACAGAAAAAGATTCCATAATCAGCAATGAGATAATTGATGAATCACTTAGTCAAATTCGATCTACAGGTTGGACAAATTATTCACAGGCAGAAAAAGAAATGAAACATAAGATTGATAGAAGAAACACAATCAAAAATGAAATAGAAGAAATGAAAAAAAATAAAAAAAAAGTAACGCCAGGAATCAAAAAAAAGAAAAAGAAGAATGCAGAATCATCATCATCCCCAAAAATTTTGAAAATATTAAAAAGAAAAAATATTGAATTAATAGTTCAATTTTTCATTGAAAAAATATATATAGATATCTTTCTATGTATCAGTAATATGCGAAAAATCCCTCTACAACTTTTTATCGAATCAACAAAAAAAATTCTTGATAATGATAAATACATTGACAATAAGGAAACAAATCCAGAAAGGATTAATAAAACAAAACAAAATAAAATTTACTTTATTTTGCCGATGACTATAAAAAGGGCTTTTGATAATCTTAGAAATAGTAAGCAGAAGTCAGATATTTTTTTTGATTTATCTTACTTGTCACAAAAATATGTATTTTTAAAATTATCACAAACCCAAATTCTTAACTTCAATAAGTTAAGATCTATTCTTCAATATAATGGACCGTCTTTTTTTCTTAAGACTGAAATAAAGGATTTTTTTGGAAGACAAGGACTATTCCATTCCGAATTAAGATATAAGAACTTTCCAAATTCTGGAATGAACCCCTGGAAAAACTGGTTAAGAGGTCATTATCAATACGATTTATCTCAGATTACATCGTCTAGATTAATCCCCCAAAAATGGCGAAATAGAATCAATCAATGCGATACGTCTCAAAATAAAGATTTAAACAAATGGTATTCCTCTGAAAAAGACCCATTATTTGATTCAAAAAAAAAACAAAATGTGAAAGTCTATTTATTACGAAATAAAGAGGATAATTTAAAAAAAAACTATAGATATGATCTTTTATCATATAAATATATTCATTCTGAAACTAAGAATAACTCCTATATTTATAGATCATCATTAGAAACAAATAAGAACCCAGAAAATTCCACTAGAAATAAAGAAAAATTTTTTAACATACTCAAGAATATTCCTAGCAAGAATTCTCTAGGAAAAAGCGATATTATATATATGGAAAAAAAGAAAGATAGAAAATTTTTGTGTAAAATTAATAAAAATATAAATATTAAGGTTGAACCTAATAAGGACCAAATAATGGATAAAATTCATAATAATGGTCTTTTTTATCTTCCGATTGATTCAAATTCCAAAATAAATTACAAAAAGGTATTTTTTGATTGGATGGGAATGAATGAAAAAATCTTAATCTTAAATTGCCTCATATCGAATCCGAAAGTTTTTTTCTTTCCAGAGTTTGTGATACTTTATCATAAATATAAAGAGAAACCTTGGTTTCTACCAAGCAAATTACTTCTTTTAAATTTGAATATAAATCCCAATTTTAGTGAAAATCAAAATATCAACGGAAAGCAAGAGGAGTATTTTTTTAATTTTAGCCCATCAAATTCAAAACAATATTTTGAATTAAAGAATCAAAACAATATTGAAGAGTCTTTTTTAGAATCGATCGAAAAACTACAAATATTCCTTAAAGGAGATTTTCCGTTGCAATTAAGATGGACTGGACGTAAATTGAATCAAAAAATGATGAATAATACCCAGATATATGGTCTCCTACTTAGCCTGATAAATGTAAGAAAAATTACTATATCCTATATTCAAAGGAAAGAAATGAATCTGGATATAATGAGGAGGCCTTTAAATCTTACACAATTAATGAAAAACGGAATATTAATTATCGAACCTGCCCGCCTATCTCTAAAAAATGACGGACAGTTTTTTATGTATCAAATCATAGGTATTTCGTTGGTTCATAAAAGTAAGCACCAAAGTAATCAAAGATACCGAAAACAAAAAAACGTTGCTAAAAATACAGACAAAGAGAATTATGATTTACTTCTTCCTGAAAAAATTTTATCGTCTAGGCGTCGTAGAGAATTAAGAATTCTCATTTCTTTCAATTTGAATTTAAAGAATAACACTGGTGTGGATAGAAATACATTAGTTTACAAGGAGAACAAGATAAAAAAATGGAGTCAATTTTTGGATGAAAGTCCACATTTTGACCTAAAAAAAAATGAATTAATTAAATTCAAGTTCTTTTTTTGGCCTAATTATCGATTAGAAGATTTAGCTTGTATGAATCGCTA